AAATCTTAGAAATTATACCCTTATTCCCATGTCTTCCAGCTACTTTATCACCTACTTTGATTTCACGTTTCTGTGAAATATATACACGAATCCTTTCTGGATTATAATTGGAAACCCCCTTTCTATGGATCCATCTCACATCAATAACTCGACCCCTTCCTCCTATAGGTAGTCTGAGAGAAGTTTCTTTTGAAGTGGATACTTGAATGCCAAGTATAGCTCGTAATAATCTATCCTCCGGGGCATATGATGATTCGCTCGCTGTCTGAGGTGTTAATTTACCTACTAAGATATCACCTGTTTCTATCCAAGATCCCAGCATCACAATTCCATTTCTGTCTAAATTTCGGAGTAAACGAGCCTCTAAATGCGGGATCTCCTTAGTGATTCTTTCAGGACCTTGGCTTGTTACATGAGTCTGAATTTCATATTTCCGGATGTGAAAAGAAGTATAAATATCTTCATAGACCAGACGTTCGCTAATTAGTACTGCGTCTTCAAAATTGTAACCTTCCCATGGCATATAAGCTACTAATACATTTTTTCCTAAGGCGAGTTCTCCACCAGCTGTAGCCGCACCACCCGCTAGAATTTGTCCCTTTTTAATGTATTTACCCCGCTGAACCTGAGTTTTTTGATGCATACAAGTATTTTTGTTGGAACGTTGATACATAACTAATGGAATGCTTAGAGTATCCCCATTACTTGAGAAAATGATCTTTTGAGTATCAGTAGAAATGATTTTTCCCTTGCGTTCGGCTATAGCTGAAATCCCCGAATCTAGAGCCGTTTGGCCTTCCAACCCAGTTCCAACAATGCACTTCTCGGACCGAGAAAGTGGAACTGCTTGGCGCTGCATATTAGAACTCATTAAAGCTCGATTCGCATCATTATGCTCGATAAAAGGAATGAGGGAAGCCCCAATAGAAAAATATTGGAAGGGAAAAATGCTTCTAAGATGAATCTCTTCCCATGCAATACTCAGGAATTCTTGACGATATCGAGCTGGAACAACCTGTTGTTCTTGAATACCCCGATTCAAGGCCAAAGAATTTCCCGCTGCTACCATATAATATTCATCTCTATTTGGTGATAAATAAACCATCTGTGCCTCTTTTGATCTCTCAGATAATTCATAAAACGGACTCTCTATAGATCCCCAATAACCAACCTTCACATGAGTAGCTAATGATCCAATAAGTCCAACGTTGATTCCTTCGGACGTGTCAATTGGACAAATACGTCCATAGTGACTCGGGTGGATATCTCGTATCCGAAAACTAGCAGTTCGCCCCGTCAATCCTCCAGGACCCAAATAACTCCATTTTCGCCCATGAACAATTTGTGTCAACGGATTAGTCCGATCCAAAACTTGAGATAAAGGGTGTAGGCCAAAAAACGATTCATAAGTAGTTGTTAATGAAGTTGAAGTTACCAAATTTTGAGGAGTCGGTATCAATTTATGCCTGATTGCTCCACATATAGTTCCTCGAACCGTATTTTCTAAACGAACAAGAGCCAATCCAAATTGATCCTGTAATAGATCTGCTACAGAACGAATACGTTTATTTTTCAAGTGATTCATATCGTCAAGTGTACCCATTCCCAATTTCATTCCAATCAAATGATCCACAGCAGCCAATAGATCTCGTGGTAACAAAAATGTATTGTTTTGGGGTATATCAAGATTAAGTCTCCGGTTCATATTTCGTCGACCAATCTTTCCTAATTCACATCTTTGTTGAAAAAATTTCTTTTGTAATTCCTTGCATAAGGACTCAGAAAATACCGGATCCCCCCCTACACAGGCAAATTGTTGATAAAACTCCAAAATAGCATTTTCTTTTGATCCAATCTTTTTTTTCTCTTTATCATTTGGGAAAGACAAGAAAATTTCAGGGTAACAAACATTCTCTAGAATTTCTCTTATATTCGAACCCATAGCTGATGATAGAACTAGAATAGATATTTTTTGTTTTCTACTTACGCGGGCCCATATCCTTGCTTTTCTATCAATTTCTAATTCCGACCTTCCCCCCCAATCCGATATTATAGTACTGGTATAGACAGAAATTCCGTTATGTTCCAATTCTGAACGGTAGTAAATACCGGGACTTTGCAATATTTGGTTGATCACAATTCGGTATATTCCATTTACTATAGAGGTTCCAAAAGAATTCATTATAGGGATGTTTCCAATAAAAATGGTTTGTTCTTGCATATTTCTACTGGTTTTCCAAATTAATACCGCGGGTACATATAATTCAGAAGAATATGTGAGTGATTCATACACAGCATCTCTTTCTTTTATCAAGGGCTCTACCAATTGATATGTTTCCACAAATAATTGAAATTCAATTTCTTGATCTCTATCTTCAATTTTTTGAAACTTATGAAATTCTTCCGTCAAGCCCTGATTAATGAACCTACAAAATCCCTCAAATTGTATCTGACTAAATCCAGGTATTGTGGACATTCCCTCATTTCCATTCTGGATCATCTTAATCTTAAGTTTCCTCTTTATTGAAAAAATCCCATTATTGGCTTGGCTCACTATTCATCGAACCCTACCGATTGATCTAGCAATGATGGAATGGATATTCTGTTTACTGAATCACATAAAATTTTAGTCAACTCCATCCATATATATCATACGTATGAACGGAAGCAAGACAGAGAAATGGAGGGCATTTTCGATGCAAGTTCGAATTTGAGCTTGAGCCAGGTACAAATAGAAAGAAATGGAAATTTAGAAAGCATTCCCGGGAAAAATTCTGTCACTTAGGATGATGGAGTCTTTTATCGGATATCAAAATTGATCCAATTTATACCTACAATTTATACCTAATTCTTTTATTATGATATTATGATCAGGGTGCAAAAAAATAAAAAATCAATGAATTTAGGATTCAATCTGCTCTCTATGAATGAGATAAAAACAGAAGAATCAGGAACAGCATAGAGTTTCCCTTTTTTTAGGACACACAATTGAATGTTCAAAAAGGAATTCACAAATCTTTTTTTGGTAGTATAATTTATAAAACACAATGGAATTGCGTACGTATATAGTCATAGGAGTAATCTTTAGGAAGTACATGCCAATATAGCTATTCGTATATCACATCTTTTATCATAATTGAACTTGGTTTAACATAGGTTAGGTCGCACTCTATACATAATGTCTATCTTCTATTCATATTCAATATTCAATGAAATATTCAAGCACGATGATCCTATATAGGGATATGTGCATAAGAAATAGACCTGGGCTCGGTATCCATGTATAAGTATAAAAATTTCTGTTCTGGAGTTTACACTGTTCTGGGGTTTACATATACACATATATTTTCTTATAATTCTAATTGATAATGTAATAGATAATGATTAGTCGTAAATCAATTGGATTTTGCATCCATTAAGGTAATACAAATGGAGATACAAAATTAAGAGCCGTTCACTAATTCAAAGTAAGAAAAGTAAGTAAGAGTAAAAGATTCATAAGTAAATAGTTAATGAAGTAAAGAGTGAATTATTCTAAATTGCCCTGCATTTTACAGTCTGTGACCGGGCCGGGAATCTTTTCACTTTTCTATAGAAAAGTGAAAAGAGAAGGTAAGTTTTTAAGCGACGCGTGTTTTGAGATAAAATCAATCGAAGAAAAGAATAGAAACAGGATAGAAACAGGATCCAATAAAAAAGAGGAATTATTTTTTGGAAAAAAAAAATAAGTACAATGGGATTCAAGATCCAAAAATAAAAGAAATTAAGAAAGTAAAAAATTCAAATCAAAACAAAATGAGGAGAGGAAAAGAAATAGAATAATAATATAATTCTAGATTATAGAAAAAGAAAAGAGAATAATAATATAAGTAATATAAGTATAAGAATATATATATATAAATAGAATTATAGAATTTTTTTATTTATTTATCCATTTTGGATGGAATTTGGCGGCATGGCCAAGTGGTAAGGCGGGGGACTGCAAATCCTTTATCCCCAGTTCGAATCTGGGTGTCGCCTGATCAACAAAAAAATACTTGGAATTTTTTGATCGAACTTGACGAATTCTTGCCCCGCAAAAGCATAGGCAAGGGCTAGGTCTGTTGATACTTGATTTTGAGAACCCATAGGGCCTATAAAAGACTGTCATCTTTTTTCTCAAAATCTGGGTTCTGAGTGTGGCTCAAAAAGGCACCAATAAATCTGAAGCAACCCAATCTTATTAATGATTGGTTTGGGCTATTCAGAATTGAATCAAATAAAAGAAATAGTGAGAATTCATTCTGGGCATCAGAACTATGAAAGTAAGAAGTCGGAAATCTTGGTATCCAAAGGTTCCTAAGAGACACTCCGTTTTGGCTACTAAGGTTGAAGAAAGGATTCTAAAAAAGACTATAAAGACTCCCTAATTATTTTACAATATAACTTTCTTAATATTGAGGTAGTGTCTACTCGCTCTGTCTGCGATGAAATTAGATTGGATAGGCTGATGGGAATTTCATTTAATAATTGTGGCAAAGAACTGAAGATACTTTGTATCCAGACTCACTAGAGGCTCTGAGTGCTGCTCATAAATTTCATCAGAATGGTTGAATGGCTCTTCTTTCTATTTGTATATTTTCTTTTTTCTTTTTTTTTTCCAATTCTTTCTATTTCAATAGAAAGAATTGGAACTTTTTATGAGTGGATTCATGAAATTATTTCATAAAAAGCCATAAGTCAGAATCCTATTTTGACTCTGCACCATTGATTCCACTATGATTATGAATCAATAATGGAATAATTCCTTCATTTCATAGAGATAGGGGACATCATTCGCATGGATATAGTAAGTCTCGCTTGGGCTGCTTTAATGGTAGTGTTTACATTTTCTCTTTCACTTGTAGTATGGGGAAGGAGTGGGCTTTAGAGCTAGGAATATTACTAATTTAGTACTTTACTGAAAAATCTACTTGTATCAATTGTGATCGTTTTGCGAAAGCTTAAAAAAAACTTGACTT